ATTCGATTTGAATTGAAATAGTCAATTCATCCAGAATTTCTTGGGGAAAAATCAATTTTTTTGATCAAATCAAACTGCATAGTTATAGTTTAGAGTTTGTTTGCTACGGGGCATGTCTTGTTTAAAGATTCATACAACGGAACCCCACTTACATTTATTTTGTATTTCGATTCCATTTAGATATGGTGTAGATATAGGATGCTCTTACACAAACTCTCTTACTTTGTCTCGGTTTCTCCCTAAAAAAGCAATTAAATACAAATACTAAAAATAGTATAATACTAATAAATAATACTAATAATATCGTAATCGTATTAGTATAACTATTAATATCGTACGTATAATATCGTACGTATTTAGTATAACTATGTTTTTATAGTTCATTTTATATATAATATAATTGAAATTATATTATTTCACTTTTTTTTTTTCGAATCAAAACGAAAAAATTTCAGTAGTCATATGGGTAAAACGGCTAGGGATTTCTAGCATATTCTACTCGAAGTATTCTTTTCATTAAAATCCAGGTGGAGAATCATTGCTTCTATTGATTCGATAGGAATACGTAAACATAATCTAATACATCGAACGATTATATTTTATCCCCTTTCCTTGTCCTAGATTTCATTTCTATTTTCCTTACTTTATTGATTTGATTCAATCCGTTGAGTTGCTAGGAACCTTTACATATAACAACTCATATCTTTCTATACCAAAACCAAAAAATTGGAAACTTAGAATCTGTACTATACCCCCGCCTCGGACCCTCTCAGAAAGAAAAAGAATCGAGTACTAAAGAAAGACCGCGATTGGGGATGAACAAAAATACTTGTTACGGCAATAAAACTTAGTAAGACCAACCGATGGGTTAGGTTTCGCTACAAAAAGGGAGTTTGTTTTGGAGCAAACTTACACTACACAATGAAAGATAGCGCGGAGTGATAGAATCTGTGGAATCATAAATGATCTACATAAGATACTTCTAATAGAAAGAATCACACATTCTCGAACAATTCGAGAGACCAAATCCACAAACCAACCCAACTCATAGAATATAGAAGAAGGAACGTCGATACATTAAGGACCAATTCATTATCTCTGCATTATATTTGAAACAACCAAGTTGGGTTGTTGTTCGGCCAAAAAGCAATTAGTCGAAGTCGGGGGACTTCCACAAATACAAGTCCAAGAAAAGAATAGGTACTAGATCCGTGTAACTTAGGATTCGATTTAGTTGGGTCGGGATGAAGTTTTTAGACAGGATCCTGTCATGATTTTCACTTCATAAATTGACTGAGATTGGGTATACTAAAACAAAAACAAAAGTATATCAGTAACTCTTTGATCATGGACAAGAAAAAAGTCATATGCAATTCATCCATTGGAATGAATTATTGTTTTTATTTTCCTGTCCCTATGTATTCACATGAGCATATGGTAATGCTTTCATTTCTATGAACAAAGGAACCGGTTAATCCATAAACAAGTACTAATGAGGAAATGAAAACTATACTAAACTAAAATGTCTATAAAAAAACGGAATGTGTTAGGGCTATACGGACTCGAACCGTAGACCTTCTCGGTAAAACAGATCAAACTGATTATTATCGAAATGATTCGAACTGTTTCAAAGACCCAACATGCATTTTGTTGCATTGGGCTCTTTCATCAACTGATTGATGTAAAGATCAGTTAGTCCACCATATTTTTTCTTTACAGGAAGATAATAAGATGGCTCCATGTGCTCTGTGATTCATCATTTGTATTCTGATCTAGGAGCAATACCAAAGTGTTTCAAAGAAGGGTTACCTTGACTTAGGTCTGCCTCCGGCCTAGATCAACCTAAGTTAAATGGAATCTCTATCGCTCCGCTGCAAGAGTCAAATATGAGACTTCATACACCTTAAAGTTCATAGGACGAAAAGAGGTTCTTTTGAGTCCCTTATACTCATTAAGCCTGGCATTGAATGGACTGGGTATTTACCTTATCAATTAGCAAATCAATGGCGGGTTCTATTTGATTTGGCACTTGAATTCGCACTCAAATTGAACCGAACCAAATATTTGTCAGGCTATTGTTCTCTTGTTCCCTCGAATCTATGGAGTAAGACATCGATTTCTCAATAAGATCATTGCATAATGGGCCCCCTTGAAAAGCATTGGCGCACGTGTAAACGAGGTGCTCTACCTAACTGAGCTATAGCCCTTGTCATAGATATCTTAACATATAGATAATTTCTTGTCAAGATAGGATCCCACATGATAGTTCTCTGATCCGTTTACTGTTAGCGGATGGGTATTGCTTAGAAATAATATTCCACCTATAATCCCCGAGGCGATGGGTCCTTTTTTTGTGATGATAAATAACCTACTTAACTCAGTGGTTAGAGTATTGCTTTCATACGGCGGGAGTCATTGGTTCAAATCCAATAGTAGGTAGAACTTATTAGATACCAGAGTCAATGGTATCTAATAAGTTTTTCTACCCATCTTCTTTTTT